TATATTAGATGTACATATAGATAGCACTTTATTTCTTTTAGTTTGATTTCCCATCTCAAGAAGTCATTGATTGAACAATTAACGGATGATCCGCGGAGTTAAGTTATACAGTAACTTCTTCGGATTTGTAAAAGGAGTAGAGCAGACCCTGTCCATTTTTCATGCTTAAACATGAGATGAATCAAAAAAAGCATAAAAACTTTTCTAGTAGTCTAAAACAAATGTTAAATGTGTGATATGTGGATCGCTCAACAGAAGAAAGATCTCATTTTCTTATGTGTCGGATCTCTTTGGCCAATCACTAATCGCTTCGTCTACGATAGAAAGAAAATATGTATTGTCGTAATAGCAGAACGACTTTCTTTTAGATTTTAGAAAGGTAAAAGAAAAAGGGGAAATAAATAAAGAAAAAAAAATAGTATTAGTTTTTCTTATTGTAATATCCATAATTATGATAAGAGCTGATTCACTAAAATAGAATATTTAGGAAAAATTAGGTTGGAAAAAATCGCCTATCATGCGTAGATTTGAGTTTCGAAATACAATTATGGTAATCATTCATTACTGTATTCCAGTACAATTTGGAAGACATTTTTCTTTTTTTAGGGCTTCGCAAAATGATCAATAAAGAATTGATACGGTTCGATTGAGCAATTAGTAGTGCCCAGCCCTAGAGTCCACTCCTTCCCCATACTACAAGTGAAAGGGAAAATGTAAAGACTACCATTAAAGCAGCCCAAGCAAGACTTACTATATCCATGTGAATTATGTCCCCTATTTCTATGAAGGAATTATTCTATTATTGATTAATAATCATAGCGGAATCAATGGCGCAGAGTCAAAATAGGTAAGACTATTTATTGATGAACCAATTCAATGAATACACTCGTAACAAGTTTCTATATTTTAGGGTTTCTGGTAAAATCAGGAAGCATTTAGTACAAATACGATGATACACACGTCTTTTCCTTGGAAATATCAAAGGAATGCTTCTATATGGAGCATGTAAGAATAGTAAGACCTATTGTTTGTTTTGATATTAATGCCTTTCCTTACTAAGCAAAAAGCATAAAAATATACCATCACGATAGATAACTATCTATCAGATACCTCTATTTCCTATTTGATCTAAGCTTACTGTCTTTCTTTCTGTGAAAGAATCCGGAGAACTCACCACCACTATTAATTAATACATTCTTTTTTTTTCAACTTTAACCTTTACTCTTTTAATACCAGACGGAGTCACGAGACACTACTTTGAATAAGGGTAATTTAAGAGATCTTGTTATTATAGTCTTTCGTATAATCTCTTCTTCAATTCTAGTAGCAAAAATAGAGTGTCCCTTAGGAACCTTTGGATACCGAGATTTCCGACCTTAGTTCTGAATCCCGGAATTGACTCTCACCATTTATTTGATTCAATTGAAAAATCAAATAAATGGTGAGAGTCAATCATTAAAGTAATAAGTGAGAGTTGCTTCATCCCTATTGATACCGATTTGGGCTACACCTCAATTTTGAGAAAAAAAAATTACAGTCTTTTAGAAAACCTACACCATGGGTTATCAAAATCGAGTATTGACACGCCCACTTAGTCCTTTGCCTCTGCTTCTTGCGGAGCAAGAATTCGTCGAATTAGATCGGCAAGATAGGAAAGAAATAAAAAATCTTTTGTTGATCAGGCGACACCCGGATTTGAACTGGGGATAAAGGATTTGCAGTCCCCCGCCTTACCACTTGGCCATGCCGCCAAATTCGGTCCAAAATGGATAAAAATATTATCTATATTCTAATTCTATTACTCACTCCTTTTTTTATCTTGAATACCATTGTACTTATCCTTTTTTAAAAAGAAATTCCTGTTTTTTATTGGATCTAGTTTAGATTCTCCTCTTCGATTGATTGTATCTTAAAATATACATTGCTTAAAAACATCCCTTCTCTTTTTTATTGAGAGTAGAAAAAATGGATTTCCGGTCACAGACTGCAAAATTCAGGACAAATTGGAACCATTAACAATTTACTTTGAATTAGCGAACGATTCTTCCATTTTTATCTCCAATGAAATTTTGTTTCATTGAATAGCAAAAGAAAAGAAAATTGATTTATGACTAATCAGTATTCATTTTTTTTTTCAATAAGCAATCCTTTTCAATTATCAATTATAATTATAATAACATATATGTGTATATGTAAACTCCAGAACAGAAATTGTTACCCAGATATCAAACCGGATATCTCTCTTATGTACATATCCCTATAGAGAATTCTCCTGTTTCAATTTTTCATTGAATATATTGAATAGAAAATACAAATTTTGATGGAGTGTGACTCACGTTGTCCCAAGTGAAATTACAATAAAAGATGTGATATATGGATAAAATAGATAGCCGTATCAGCATGTACTTAATAAAATAAATACAATTACAATAAATACTATTCTTATTATATTTTCTATTTATATTACGCAATTCAATCATATTCTATAAATTCCACTGAC